AATTGTAAACATATTTCTTGTTTACGAAGAAACAAGAATACAACTTCAAATTCAGAGATATAATAATTATATAGAAAAAAAAAGAATCTTTGATTTTCTTTTAAAAAAGCATAAATCTTTTCTTTTGAAGTAATAAAACTCTTCCAATTGGAATACTCATTCAAAAAAAATCTTAATAAATGCAAAAATGCAATATCCTTGATCCAACTTTGAACATTGTGAACCAAAATTTCACAATGAATAGGATAGGGTATGACTAGATTTACTACATAGCCTAAATGTGAAAATTGATCCTCTAAAAAAGGAAAGATAGAATGAATAGATCGTAATTGATTATATTTTAGTATCCCTTTTTTTGTTGGGAAAGATACTAAACGTTGAGAAAATGCAATTTCTGCAATAATTGAAAAACTTTCTAATATCATTTGGGAATAGAAACAAAAATACAAATAATCTTTATACTGAATGAATAGGGTATTCTGAAACTTATTACTTAAATGCCCCAAATAACCCGTTTGATAGATTTGAATAAGGAAACGTTTCAAAAGTACTGAGCTAAACTTTTTGTCACAACGAAAAATAGGCATTTCTACAGATTCATAAAAAAAGGAACAATTAGTTAAACAATAATCATGAGCAAATACATAAACATACTCCTGAAAAATAAGTGGATATAAAAAGTATTGTTGATGAAATTTATCCTTTTCTAGATATCTTTGTAACTTTTTCATTTTTATTTGAACCATAGAAAAAGTAAAAAAAATGATGTTCTTGGTTTATAAAATAATACATAATGCAATACGGCTAGAAAAGAATAGGAATATTTAATAATAAATAAAGTAGATAAATTCCATTTCACAACCCCAAAAAAATAAACGGAGAGTCACATTAATAGATATTCATATTATTTATATTTTTTTAGTCTAATCTTAATCCTGTTGGGATTATATTCATTTGAATTTAAATCACAAAAGGTAAAAACTCCTTTATTTTTACAACCCAATTGCTCTTTTGATTTTGGCTATTTATCAATATACCATTTTTTCTACACATATGTTTCTGTTTCCAATACATAATCAAGAATAATTAGGATTTATTTAAAGAAAATGATAATAAATAAAAAATTAATTTAAAACCATTTATTTTTTACCATAATAGGTGCTAATCCATTTTTAACATATAATTAGATCGAGTAATCATTCCATGTTCAATTCATTCCAATTGAACAAAATAAGCTCGTTACTTTTTATTTTCTTAAATTGGAGCCATAATAAGCTCTATCCATTTATTCACTAGACTACACTTAAAATAGGAATCCTTTTTCTTTTCTTTTTTCTAATTTATATAAGCTACAAAACTTTTTGTAACTCCAACACTTAGCAACTAAAAATATAAAATAAAAGGAAATCCATTGATTTTATCACGACATGCTATTTTTTCCATTCATTACCTTTGAGGATCAGTCGTAGTCTTATAGACTCTACCAATAGTCTGGACGAATTCTTTTTCATCTAAATGTGTAAAAAAGCATAGTCGCACTTAAAAGCCGAGTACTCTACCATTGAGTTAGCAACCCAGAAATATTTAATGTAATAAATGAAAATGATCGAATAAAATGAAATTATAACAGAACGAATGAAAATAAACAATTGGTAAAGTGAAAGAACTACTATTATTATCTTATTTCATGTTCAATAAAATAATAATAGTAGTTCTTTTTATAACATTTTAAAATCCCTCATTTTAAAGTTAAAGATATGATGAATTGATAAAAAAGGATAATAAATAATGATTCATTAACATAAACCATGAATAAATATATGGATTTATATTCAATCGAGTGTAGATAAACAAATCTATTAATACTTGACCAAATTATAGTTTTTAAATAAACCATTGTCAATAGAAAACCACTAATGAGAAAACCAATTGATTAAGTAAATCATAAGTTATATTGAATTGACACAAAAATACAAAGAGAATAAATTATGAAATGTAAAAAGAAGCAGAACAAGTCAATTTCCAATCAATAAAATCAATCTAAATAATATAATAAACATTTTTGTAGTTGATCAATACCAAAGAGAAAAAGATGAAAAGAAAAAAGATGTGTAGATAATGAAATAATACGAATTATTAAAAATTATTAAACTTTACTACTTTACTTCGTATTTGATTTCTCAACCAATTCAAAGTTGTTTTGAGTTGTTTTCTCTTTCAGCAATTCTGCCTTTTGTAAAATGTGAGAAACGGTTTCTGTAGGTTTAGCACCCCTTTTAAGGAAATTCAAAATCACAGGAATGTTTAAATAAGTCTCATTCTTGATTGGATCGTAGAAACCTACTCTTTGAAGATTTCTTCCTTCTCTTCGAGATCGAGCATCAATTGCAACGATTCGATAGACGGCTCATTGGGATAGATATAAATAAAAAGCCCCCCTTGGAAACGTATAAGAGGTTTTCTCCTCATACGGCTCAAGAAAAAAGGATTTTCATTTCTGTATAGAATTGAAATATAAAATCAATATCCAACTAGGATTGTATTTTGCCCCTTTTCTTCCTATTTACAGAAAAACCCATATTCATACTTATGACTCAAGTTAGCTTGAATTCTTTTTTAAAGAATCAAAAGATTGATAAATTTTTTGAGTCATCTCTAAACTCTTTTGCTTTTATTTGTCTTATCTCAAGCACATTTCTTTTTATCGCCCTAAAAGTAACAATGGAATTGTTAAGAAAATTAAAAAAGGTTTTTCCTTGTTATGAAATATTGTTGATTTACTTTGTGAAATCATTGGGTTTAGACATTCCTTCGAGGATTTTTCCTTTCAAAAAGCCAGCAACATACCTTTTGTATTTATTTGTTCTTTTATCTAAAAAATATCTAATCTCAATAAGATCTAGAATCTGAGAACCCTCTTATGTTATATATTTGTAAACCTTACTCTAATTCTATAGAAAAGATAGTAAGTGATACTTACAAAGTTGGCCTAACTTATTAATTTTAACTAACCCTAGATTATTTCCCTTACTAAAACCCTTCTTCTCGAGCTTCATTATATAGTATTTACTTGCAACCCCAATAAAAATAAAAAAAAGGTTACTTTAATAATAAAATGTCGAGCCAAGAGCATCTTTATGAATATGTAAAATGGCGGATGTACAAATCCACAGACAATTAGTTCCTTCAAGTCGCACGTTGCTTTCTACCACATCGTTTCAAGCGAAGTTTTACCATAACATTTTTCTCCAATTTAATTGCAAGTTTCTATCGATATATATATTAAATTAATATTAATATTTATTATATATAATAAATAATATAATTAGTGCATATCGATGGAATAATGAATAGTCATTGGTTCAATTAGTAGATTCATAAATTATGGATAAAAATAAATAAGAAATTCCATTTATTAATTTATTTTAATATTAAAAAGGAAAGTCAAAATGATCCATTTATCCGACATTGAGCATTGGATGAGAGTTTCAATAAATCAAAACTGAATATATTTTATTAATATTATTTTGTTTATCAGAAGAAACAAATTGTTGAACAATTTTTATTTTATGTATTAATAGAGAAGAATCTCTTCTTTTGTTTAATCATAAAGAATCTGGGACGGAAGGATTCGAACCTCCGAATAACGGGACCAAAACCCGCTGCCTTACCACTTGGCCACGCCCCATTGAAATGTTTCTTCAACACAAAGAAACTTTAATGGTTCTCTTGATTATTCGTCAACTTATTAACGACAGCAAAAATATGTGTTTATTGCTAACATTCTACACATACAGATAACCTAGAATCAAAAAAGGGAATTGATCATTACATGGAATTCCATTAAGATAATGTATAATGTATGCAAATAGAAACCCTTGCGATTTTTTGCATTTCCCTTTTTTCTTATCATTAAAATACTCTTTTCTAATTGAATTTCAAAGAACAAAATCTTTTTTATGCTTAATCTGTTTAGTTTAATCTGGATATGTTTTCATTCTGTCATTTATCAAAATCTTTTTTTCTTTGCTAAATTGCCCGAAGCTTATGCCATTTTCAATCCAATCGTTGATATTCTGCCTGTCATACCTCTATTTTTTTTTCTATTAGCCTTTGTTTGGCAAGCTGCTGTAAGTTTTCGCTAATTTTATAGTTATAAATGTATAATGTATTCTATCATCAAATGACAAAAAAGAGATTCTTAATCAGATAAAAAGTCCTTTATGAAAAACCCTCCATTTTGAAATGGAAAAGAAATCTATATTGAACAAACAAACCAAAAGAAAAACCTAAAACGATATATGTAAAAAGTGGTAAAATAAAAAAGAAGTGATCTATTTTCTTTTTCAAAAAAAAAAGTCTTGGAGATTTTATAATGCTTACTCTCAAACTTTTTGTTTACACAATAGTAATCTTTTTCGTTTCTCTCTTCATCTTTGGATTCTTATCTAATGATCCAGGACGTAATCCTGGGCGCGAAGAATAAAAATAAAGAATTGGTCACTTCTTTAACAAATTTTTATTTTATATTTCATAAACTCAGCAAAAAGAATCCAATTCTTTCCAATTCCTTATTTACAGTAAAAAAAATAATCAAGGAAGAACGGAAAGAGAGGGATTCGAACCCTCGGTAAACAAAAGTCTACATAGCAGTTCCAATGCTACGCCTTGAACCACTCAGCCATCTCTCCTAATATGAAATGCAAATGAAATGCAAATTTTTTCCTTAATATCGATTGCAATTAAAATAACAACATATATCAACATAAATGATCAATTCGATCCATCTTTTAATTTAACAATTAATCTATTTAAAATGAATATAAAACTATTGTGTTTTTTTGTCTGGTTGGGTATACGTATTTTCTTAACACTTGTGATTAGTCTAATTGTTAGTATTATAACTAACACACTCATCTTGATTTTATATATTATTGTATATGTATTCCATAAATTGAAAATAATCTAATTCATTAATATTCATATCATATTAATAATGA